TTTTTGGAAAAAATGGAAGATTTTCCTTTTCCTATATCCGACCTAATGAAACTTTTTTTTAATATTAGAGATTGGTTGGGTAAAAAGTCAGAATTAGAAATTTTAGATCAACAATACCAAATAAAAAAAAACAACCAAGAAGACGTAATAGAATTCTGGGAGAACATTCCATATGCACAAAAATCAAGAAGTGTTCTGTTACTAGCTCAATCAATTTTTAGAAGATATATAAAATTACCCATATTGATAATAGCTAAGAATATTGGACGTTTTTTATTACGACAATCTCCGGAATGGTACGAGGATTTCCAAGATTGGAATAGAGAAATTTATCTAAAGTGCAGCTATAATGGTCTTCAATTCTCCAAAACAGAATTTCCTAAAAATTGGTTAAGAGAAGGTTTTCAGATAAAAATCCTATATCCTTTTCATTTGAAACCTTGGCACAGATCTAAGCTACGACTCTCTGATAGAGATCGAAAGCAAGAAGATGATTTTGATTCTTGTTTTTTAACAGTTTTGGGAATGGAAACGGAATATCCTTTTGGTCCTCCGCGAAAAACACCTTCCTTTTTTGAACCCATTTTGAAAGATATAGACTATCAAGTCGAAATCAAAAAATTAAATTTGAGAGTTCGAAGAGCTTTCAAAAAAATAAAAAAAAAAGAAGCAAAAGCATTTTTATTTGTAAAACAAATACTAAAAGAACTTTTAAAAGGAAAGAAAATTCCATTATTTATAGCGAGAGAAATATATGAATCAAATGAAACTGAAATAGAAAAGGATTCTATAATCAGCAATCAGATAATTCATGAATCACTTAGTCAAAATCGATCTACAGGTTTGACAAATTATTCACAGGCAGAAGAAGAAATGAAACATAGAATTGATAGAAGAAACACAATCAGAAATCAAATAGAAATAATGAAAAAAAAAAAAAAAAAAGTAACACCGGGAATAAAAAAAAATAAAAAGAATAATGGAGAATCACCCTCAAAAATTTGGAAAATATTAAAAAGAAAAAATATTGAATTAATCATTCAATTTTTCATTGAAAAAGTATACATGGATATCTTTCTATGTATCATTAATATGCGCAGAACCGCTCTCCAACTTTTTATGGAATCAACAAAAAAAATGATTGAGAAATACATTGACAATAACGAAACAAATCAAGAAAAGATTAATAAAACAAAACAAAATAAAATTGACTTTATTTCGACTATGACTATAAAAAAGGCTTTTGATAATCTTAGAAATAGTAAGCGGAAGTCACATATTTTTTTTGATTTATCTTACTTGTCACAAAAATATGTATTTTTAAAATTATCACAAACCCAGGTTATTAACTTCAATAAGTTAAGATATATTCTTCAGTATAATGGACCGTCTTTTTTTCTTAAGAATGAAATAAAGGATTTTTTTAGAAGACAAGGAATATTTGATTCCGAAGTAAGACATAAGAAACTTCCAAATTTTGGAATGAATCCATGGAAAAACTGGTTAAGAGGTCATTATAAATACGATTTATCTCAGATTACATGGTCTAGATTAGTCCCCCCAATAAATGGAAAAAACAAATGCCAGCCCTCTCAAAATAAAGATCTAAAGAAATGGTATTCCTATGAAAAATACCAATTATTTGATTACAAAAAAAAACAAAATTCGAAAGTCTATTTATTACCAAATCAAGAAGAGAATTTAAAAAAAAACTATAGATATGATCGTTTATCATATAAATATATTCATTCTGACACTAATAAGAAGTCCTATATTTATAGATCATCATTAGAAACAAATAAGAAGCAAGAAAATTCCACCAGAAAGAACAGAAAGAAAGAAAAAATTGTTAACATACTCAAAACTATTCCTATCAAGAATTATCTAGGAAAAAGTGATATTATATATATAAAGACAGATAGAAAATATTTGGGCTGGAAATTGAATACAAATATTCAGGTTGAACCTAATAAAGACCAAATCCAAATAAGGGATAAAATTCATAATAATGGTATTTTTTATCTTCCGATTGATTCAAATTCCGAAATCAATTACAAAAAGGTCTTTTTTGATTGGATGGGAATGTCTTTTGATTGGATGGGAATGAATGAAAAATTCTTAATCTTAAATCGCCTCATATCAAACCCTAAATTTTTTTTATTTCCAGAGTTTGTGATACTTTATCATAAATATAAAGAGAAACCTTGGTTTATCCCAAGCAACTTACTTCTTTTAAATTTGAATATAAATAGTGAAAATCCAAATATCAAGGAAAAGCAAGAGGAAGATGAGTATTTTTTAAATTTTAGCCCATCCAATTCAAAACAATATTTTGAATTAAAGAATCAAAACAATATTGAAGAATCTTTTTTAGAATCGATCGAAAAACTAAAAATATTCCTCAAAGGAGATTTTCCTTTGCAATTAAGATGGACTGGACGTTTGAATCAATTGAATCAAAAAATGCTGAATAATATCCAGATATATGGTCTCCTGCTTA